CAATTAAAGAATAGAGTTTCGGTTCGTAAAGCAATGAAAAAAGCTATTGAATTAACTGAGCAAGCAGGTACAAAAGGAGTTCAAGTACAAGTGGCAGGACGTATCGACGGAAAAGAAATTGCACGTGTCGAATGGATCAGAGAGGGTAGGGTTCCTCTACAAACCATTAGAGCTAGAATTGATTATTGTTCCCATACAGTTCGAACTGTTTATGGGGTATTAGGTATCAAAGTTTGGATATTTCTAAACAAAGAATAATAAACTTTTACTTATTTTTAACGTTCAATGTTTTGATAAAACAAAAATAAAAAATTTAAAATTTTATAAGATTGAATAAAAAAAAATTCAATTAATCATTGAATATTGATATAATTTTGCTATGCTTAGTGTGCGATTCGTTGGTTGTTTTAGAGTGGTTACAATTCAACAAAAAAGAAACCGACTCCTAGTATGAATTTATTAATATTAATAAATATTAATTAAGAACTAATAACCAACCCATCACTTCTCATTATCCGCAGATCTAAAGAACTAGTCAAAATAGAAAATATAACAAAAGATATGATCTATTAGCGGATATAATTATAGCAACTGAAATTTTATATAAAAAAGAAAAAAAGATGAATCTGATTATGAGTTGTAAAGCAATAAAAATATACGGATAAATGAAGTCGGGGGGTGAAAGAAAGAGAGAAGAAGAATATCAATGATATAGAATTCGAATATGTAAAGGTCTAGGGGTCATATCATAAACGGTAATGTGTGTAATAAAGCATCAATATTAATTCATCCATATTTATAGATATAGATAAATTTATTCCTTTCCTAGAACAAACAAATCCAGAGCCCCGAATCAATATAAAAACTGAGATGGTTGATTCAAGAAAAAATTAAATCATATTTTTTAAATATTAATAAAATCTTATTAATATTTAACTTATTAATTTTAAATAAAAAAAAGAGGCTTCATTATTGAATTCAGACCTAACCATTAATCGAGAGGCGATGGGAACGGCGTAACCTGTGAATATCTAAGATTTTATTAAAAACAAATCTTAATGATTCATTAGGTGGGATGGCGTAACGAACTAATAACCAATCCACTTTTTTTTGACGAATTGTGGGCTAACCCTACATTCCATCTTAAATTAATAATGAAAGAGTAAATTTTCGCCCGCGAAAATTTTTATTTTTATTGAATTTATAAATTTTTTCCAATCCAATCTATGTATCTTCTTGTATATTATTTGGTTAAGAAATCTATTTATTTTTTTGAATTGCTTGTTCATTCGCGAGGAGCCGTATGAGGTGAAAATCTCACGTACGGTTCTGTAATAGAGATTGGATTGAGAAACAACCATCAACTATAACCCCCAAAGAACCAGATTCCGTAAACAACATAGAGGAAGAATGAAAGGAATATCTTATCGAGGTAATCTTATTTGCTTCGGAAGATATGCTCTTCAATCACTTGAGCCCGCTTGGATCACATCTAGACAAATAGAAGCGGGGCGACGAGCAATGTCACGAAATGTCCGCCGGGGTGGGCAAATATGGGTACGCGTATTTCCGGACAAACCGGTTACAGTAAGACCCACCGAAACGCGTATGGGTTCGGGAAAAGGATCTCCCGAATATTGGGTAGCTGTCGTTAAACCCGGCAAAATAATTTATGAAATGGGCGGGGTCGCAGAAAATATAGCCAGAAAGGCTATTTCAATAGCAGCATCCAAAATGCCTATACGAACTCAATTCATTATTTCGGGATAATAATTAGAATCAAAGGAAAGGGGTCTTAAGGATGAAAACAAAAAAATTTCAATTGTAGGTTTCTTTTTTTTAACACAGAATATTTTTTTTTTCACTTCAACCCCTGAACTGTAAAGAACAAATATAAAAAATTATATGATTCAACCTCAAACCCATTTGAATGTAGCTGATAACAGCGGAGCCCGCAAATTGATGTGTATTCGAATTATAGGGGCTGGTAATCGACGATATGCTTCTATTGGTGATATTGTTGTTGCTGTAATAAAGGAAGCAGTACCAAATATGCCCTTACAAAGATCGGAAGTGATCAGAGCTGTAATTGTACGTACTTGTAAAGAACTCAAACGCAGTAATGGTATGATAATACACTATGATGATAATGCTGCGGTTGTGATTGATCAAGAAGGAAATCCAAAAGGAACTCGAATTTTTTGCGCTATCGCTCGGGAATTGAGACAGTTAAATTTCACTAAAATAGTTTCATTAGCACCCGAGGTATTATAAAAAAACGAGACCATCATATTCTATATTATCTTTGAATGAACTAAATAAATTAATAGATTATATTTCACTCATATACCTTATTGTAGTAACTATATATTATATATAGATATTATATATCTAGAATTTCATAACATAAAAAAAAAATAGAAAAAAGAGCATGTTGATTATATCTAAAGGAAAGGACAACAATAATTTTCATTTATCATGAGTAAGGACACCATAGCTGACATAATAACCTCTATAAGAAACGCTGACATGAATAAAAAAGGAACAGTTCAAATACCATTTACGAACATCACCGAAAACACTGTCAAAATACTTTTACGGGAGGGTTTTGTTGAAAACGTCAGAAAGCATAGGGAAAGCAACAAATATTTTTTAGTTTTAACTCTACGATATAGAAGAAATAGGAAAGGATCATATAAAACTATTTTAAATTTAAAACAGATCAGTACACCCAGTCTACGAATCTATTTGAATTATCAACGAATTCCTAAAATTTTGGGAGGAATGGGGGTTGTAATTCTTTCTACTTCTAGGGGTATAATGACAGACCGAGAAGCTCGATTAGAAAGAATCGGCGGAGAAATTTTATGTTATATATGGTAATCTTACTGATATCCGAATTATGTGATAAAGTTCTATCCATTAAAAAAAAGAGAGAGAAAATAAAACACACATTTCGAATATCAATTCGCATACATTAGTGAATAGGCAGGGGATTTAATTGAAATAGGGAAAAAAGAAAAAGGATTCATGGTAATTAAATTTTTGAATCACTTCCTAAAGGTATGTTTCGCGTTCCTTTCTATAATAAAAAGATGATTCTAAGCTATATTTCCAAAAGGATTCAACGTACTTTCATTTTATATACGTGTACGACCGGAAAAGTCAAAACGTAAGTATAAGTCATTAAATTTAATTAAACTGTTTTTCAACTTCAACATTTTTTAGAGAATCCCGAAGGGGGGTAAAATTAGAAGTTAAAAATGTAAAAAGAGAAAGAAACCTTATTTTCTTTCAATAAATAGATTCGGTATAAAATTTAAGAGTGACAAATATGAAAATAAGAGCTTCCGCTCGTAAAATTTGTGAAAAATGTCGATTGATTCGCAGGAGGGGGAACATTCTAGTAATTTGTTTGAATCCGAAACATAAACAAAGACAGGGATAATATTTCCACAAAAGAAGGCTCCATATTATAAAGTTATAAAGAACGTGGTGCACAAATCTTTTAAATTTATATTAAAGAAAAAAATATTCTTAATTGTAATATGAAATCATAAAAAATATGGCTAAACCTATACCAAAAATGGATTCGCGTAAAAATGGACGTATTGGTTCGCGTAAGCATGCTCGTAAAATACCAAAGGGGGTTATTCATGTTCAAGCTAGTTTCAACAATACCATTGTAACTGTTACAGATGTGCGTGGTCGGGTGATTTCTTGGTCCTCCGCCGGTACTTGTGGGTTCAAAGGTACACGAAAGGGGACTCCATTTGCCGCCCAAACTGCAGCAGGAAATGCTATTAGAACAGTAGCGGATCAAGGCATGCAAAGAGCGGAAGTCATGATCAAAGGTCCTGGTCTCGGACGAGATGCAGCATTAAGAGCTATTCGTAGAAGTGGTATACTATTAAATTTTATACGGGATGTAACTCCTATACCGCATAATGGATGTAGGTCTCCTAAAAAAAGACGCGTGTAAAACTAAAAATAAACATCGAAGAGATTTCAAGTTCAAGAGAAATAAACAATTCAAAGGTTTGATAAAAATAAAATATATTACTATGGTTCGAGAGAAAGTAAGAGTATCTACTCGGACACTACAGTGGAAGTGTGTTGAATCAAGAGTAGACGGTAAGCGTCTTTATTATGGACGCTTTATTCTGTCTCCACTTATGAAAGGCCAAGCCGATACAATAGGCATTGCAATGCGAAGAGTTTTGCTCGGAGAAATAGAGGGAACACGTATCACACGCGCAAAATCTGAGAAAATATCACATGAATATTCTACCATAGTAGGTATTCAAGAGTCAGTACATGAAATTTTAATGAATTTGAAAGAAATTGTATTGAGAAGTAATCTGTATGGAACTCGCGAGGCGTCTATATGTTTCAAAGGTCCCGGATATATAACTGCTCAAGACATCATTTTACCACCTTCTGTAGAAATCGTTGATAATACACAACATATAGCTAACCTAAGAGAACCCATAAATTTGTGTATTGGATTACAAATCGAGAGGAATCGCGGCTATCGTATAAAAACATTCAAAAACTTTCAAGACGGAAATTATAATATAGATGCCGTATTCATGCCTGTTCGAAATGCAAACCATAGTATACATTCTTATGTAAATGGAAATGAAAAACAAGAGATACTCTTTCTCGAAATATGGACAAATGGAAGTTTAACTCCTAAAGAAGCGCTTTTTGAAGCTTCCCGGAATTTGATTGATTTATTTATTCCTTTTTTACATGCAGAAGAGGAAAACTTTAATTTAGAAAACAATCAACACAAAGCGACTTTACCGCTTTTTAACTTTCATGATATATTGGTTAAGGCTAAACTAAAGAAAAAAAAAAAAGAAATAACATTGAAATCCATTTTTATTGACCAATTAGAATTGCCTCCCAGGATCTATAATTGTCTCAAAAGGTCCAATATACATACATTATTGGAACTGTTGAATAACAGTCAAGAAGACCTTTTGAAAATGGAA